ATATCCTGAACAGTTTCTGTAGGTTGAGCCCCTTTTTCAAGGAAATATAAAATAGCAGGAACATTTAAATAAGTTTGATTCTTTATCGGATCATAAAAACCCACTTTCTGAAGATCTTTTCCTTCTCTTCGGGATCGAACATCAATTGCAACGATTCGATAGACGGCTCATTGGGATAGATGTAGATGAACAACACCCCCCCTAGAAACGTATAGGAAGCTTTCTCCTCGTACGGCTCGAGAAAAATGATTGATTCGAAGTTTTGTCTCTGTATGGAATTCTATCTAAGAAATGACAACTGGATCCATAAAATGATCAAAGCAATTAAAGATCTAAGTCTTTTTTTCTTCGTTCTTCCTTAAAATGAAAAAGAAACCATTCGTACTCTCATAACTCAAGTTGGATAACTTTCAAACAGTTCAAAGGAAAATCTTTCGGCAATTTCATTTATTGAGCGGTCTTTCCTCCTTTTTTGTTTGTCTCGTTTAAAATCGGATTCTTCAGTCTGATCCAGTTATTAAGACAATTAAAAAGGTGTTTCCTTGTTCTGGGATCCTTTATCTTTGTTTTATTTTAAATCATTGGGTTTAGACATTACTTCGGTGCTTTTTAATCCTTTCAAAATGGCAGCAACATACCCTTTTTGCGATTTTTATGAAAGAATCCTACAAGATGATGGATTCCCTCGTGAAACACTTTGGATCGAAAAAGTTTGATCAATTCCAATAAATTTTTTAATTTGAAACTTGATCGAATTGGGTTCTTTCGATTTCCATACCTAAGATATATTAGATATATTTACGAAGTTGTTTTAATTGTTTTATTGATTGGCATTAACCCTAGACCCTTGCCCCGAGAAAGAAATTAATACTTTCTACTCGAGCTCCATCATGGACTATTTACATTCCAAGACAACAAAAAACGAGGGGTTCTAGTGAAACAGAACCAATGATGTCGAGTTAAGAGCACCTTCATTCCTACAAAAAATGATGGATGTACAAATCCACAACGGATCGTGTCCTTCAAGTCGCACGTTGCTTTCTACCACATCGTTTCAAACGAAGTTTTACCATAACATTCCTCTAAGAACCGGTATGGAATTGATTCAATTATGGAATCATGAATAGTCATTGGTTGGGCTGATGTATAAACACCATAATCTAAAGTATTTTCTATATCTTCTATATCTATAGTATATAGATATAAATAATACTATAGATTAATACTATAGATCTATAGATATAGGGTGGATAAATATTTTTCTGAAGAAGTCTTAGTAAGACCCCATCGCTAATATTAAATTGTCTAACATTATAATATTAATTAATAAATATATATATATATAATAAAAAATTTTTTTATATTTTATATAAATAAAATAAGACGAATAAACGAATTCTTTTTAATTCTGCATCTTCACGTGACTTAATAGGAGAGAAAGATTCAGCTTCTAAGGAATGATTTAAACTATTTCTCTTTCGAAATTTCGAATCAATTTCGAAAGTTCCCCTCTCGACATCATTATTCCAAGAAAATTTGATAGTTAAAAATAACTTTTGATCATCTTAGGAAAAAAGATAAGTCTTTTTTTTTTTTTTCATCTGATTGATAAAATCCAAAGAATGGGGAGGGTTTCGTATCTATCAATTCGATCAAATAGACTGAGCAATTGTCACCGTTTATAGATATTGAAATGAACGCCTTCCCATCACTGATTAACTCCTATCTACCCCATTCTCTGGGACTGATGCAGCATAAATCAAAAGAAGGGGATGTCCTAGTCTTTTTTTTTTTTTTACGAAATGCGAGCTGGCTGGGCACAAAGCCAAACAAGCCCAGATTAAGTCCAGTTTTTGCTCCTTTTTTCTATTTTAGCCTACCTCATTGATTAAGAATTAAGAGACTTAGTGAATTGAATTAGTACCAAAAACCCCTTCTTGGCGAAAAGTCAAGAAATCCACAAAAAAGAAAATTGAATCTAATTAGGCTAATTTAGGGGGTAGAGAATATGAGATAGGGAATATGGATTCTTTCGTATCTCGATTCAGTTTTTGAAAAAAAAAAACGATTCATCGAAGAAAAAAATCAGAAACAACAATCACATTCCAGCTAACATTTCGATTTTAAACAGAACATTGTTAAAAAAGCAATCTATATTGTCAGAGAATATATATGTTCTGGGACGGAAGGATTCGAACCTCCGAATAGCGGGACCAAAACCCGTTGCCTTACCACTTGGCCACGCCCCATTTAGATTTCTATGCGATACTAATAAAGTATATTGCTGGTTTTGTTTGTTTGTCAACTCTAGCCCAAATATCTATAGAATCGATTAGATTGGTATTCGGATTTTTCTATGTTTTTGGTATGTGTAGATATAGAATTCAACTTAATTTATTGATCATTACATATAATTCAATTAAGATATTGTATGAAAATATTATTTTTTCGATTCTCCTTTTCTCAAAGGAGGATTTTTGATTGGGTGGGTTCAAAGAAA